GCTAACGTAGCTTAAGTAAAGCATAACACTGAAGATGTTAAAATGGGCCCTAGAAAGCTCCGCAAGCACAAAGGCTTGGTCCTGACTTTACTATCAACTTTAGCTAAACTTACACATGCAAGTATCCGCACTCCTGTGAGAATGCCCTACAGTTCCCCGCCCGGGAACAAGGAGCAGGTATCAGGCACACCTCTAGTTAGCCCATGACGCCTTGCTTAGCCACACCCTCAAGGGAACTCAGCAGTGATAAACATTAAGCCATAAGTGAAAACTTGACTTAGTCAAAGCTAAGAGGGCCGGTAAAACTCGTGCCAGCCACCGCGGTTATACGAGAGGCCCAAGTTGAAAGACCCCGGCGTAAAGAGTGGTTAAGCTAGAATTTATACTAAAGCCGAACATCCTCACGGCTGTTATACGCATCCGAAGATAAGAAGCTCAACCACGAAGGTAGCTTTATATATCTGAGCCCACGAAAGCTACGGCACAAACTGGGATTAGATACCCCACTATGCCTAGCCCTAAACATTGATAGTACCCCACACCCACTATCCGCCTGGGAACTACGAGCAGCAGCTTAAAACCCAAAGGACTTGGCGGTGCTTTAAACCCACCTAGAGGGGCCTGTTCTAGAACCGATACCCCCCGTTCAACCTCACCTTTCCTTGTTTCACCCGCCTATATACCGCCGTCGTCAGCTTACCCTGTGAAGGTCTAATAGTAAGCAAAACTGGCCAAGCCCAGAACGTCAGGTCGAGGTGTAGCGCATGGGAGGGGAAGAAATGGGCTACATTCGCTGCAGCAGCGAATACGGACGATGCACTGAAACGTCCATCTGAAGGAGGATTTAGCAGTAAGCAGAAAGTAGCGTGTTCCGCTGAAACTGGCCCTAAAGCGCGCACACACCGCCCGTCACTCTCCCCAAGCCTATCAACTTAATTAACTAAAACCTAATAATCGCAAAGGGGAGGCAAGTCGTAACATGGTAAGCGTACCGGAAGGTGCGCTTGGAAAAATCAGAGCGTAGCCAAGCTAGAAGGGCGTCTCCCTTACACTGAGAAAGTATCCGTGCAAGTCGGATCGTCCTGAGGCCTTATAGCTAGCCCACTCAAACAACCTCAACCACCCCCTGTTAATAACCCCTAAGTACACCAGTGTTCATATAAACAAACCATTTTACCCCCTTAGTATAGGAGATAGAAACGGGCCCCCGGCGCAATAGAGAAAGTACCGCAAGGGAACGCTGAAAGAGAGATGAAAAAGACCAGTGAAGCCTAAAAAAGCAGAGACTAGAACTCGTACCTTTTGCATCATGATTTAGCAAGTGTAATCCAAGCAAAGCGTGCTTTAGTTTGATATCCCGAAACTAGGTGAGCTACTCCAAGACAGCCTATTAATAGGGCACACCCGTCTCTGTGGCAAAAGAGTGGGAAGAGCTTTGAGTAGAGGTGACAGACCTACCGAACCTAGTTATAGCTGGTTGTTCAAGAAATGAATAGAAGTTCAGCCCCCCGGCTTCTCTTTTCACCCTAGGTTAACCCCTATCGATGTACTTAAGAAACTGGGGGAGTTAGTCAAAGGGGGTACAGCCCCTTTGAACCAAGACACAACTTTACCAGGAGGGTAAAGATCATAATACCTAAAGGAAAATATTTGGGTGGGCCTAAAAGCAGCCACCCCCTCAGAAAGCGTTAAAGCTCAAATATAACACAAGCCCTTCTTATTCTGATCACCAAATCTTATCCCCCTAAACATAATGAACCGCCCCATGCATGCATGGGGGTGACTATGCTAATATGAGTAATAAGAGGGCCCCTGGCCCTCTCCCTGCACACATGTATGTCGGAACGGACATCCCGCCGACCATTAACGGCCCCAAACAAAGAGGGCACTGAATAATAGATTAAACAACAAGAAGAGCATTCAGGGAACAACCGTTAAACCCACACAGGTGTGCCCACAGGGAAAGGCTAAAAGAAAAAGAAGGAACTCGGCAAACACACACAAGCCTCGCCTGTTTACCAAAAACATCGCCTCTTGCAAACTTAACAAATAAGAGGTCCCGCCTGCCCTGTGACTATTAGTTTAACGGCCGCGGTATTTTGACCGTGCGAAGGTAGCGCAATCACTTGTCTTTTAAATGAAGACCTGTATGAATGGCATAACGAGGGCTTAACTGTCTCCTTTTTCCAGTCAATGAAGTTGATCTTCCCGTGCAGAAGCGGGAATACAAACATAAGACGAGAAGACCCTATGAAGCTTTAGACACCAAGGCAGATCATGTTAATAACCCTGAATAAAGGCTTAAACCAAATGAAACCTGCCCGAATGTCTTTGGTTGGGGCGACCGCGGGGCATTGAAAAACCCCCACGTGGAATGGGAGCACCCCTCCTACAACTAAGAGCTACAGCTCTAGTAAACAGAAATTCTGACCAACAAGATCCGGCAATGCCGATCAACGGACCGAGTTACCCTAGGGATAACAGCGCAATCCTCTTTTAGAGCCCATATCGACAAGGGGGTTTACGACCTCGATGTTGGATCAGGACATCCTAATGGTGCAGCCGCTATTAAGGGTTCGTTTGTTCAACGATTAAAGTCCTACGTGATCTGAGTTCAGACCGGAGTAATCCAGGTCAGTTTCTATCTATGCAGTGCTCTTTTCTAGTACGAAAGGACCGAAAAGAAGAGGCCCATGCTTAAAGCACGCCTCCCCCTTACCTGCTGAAGACAACTAAAGCAGGCAAAAGGGCATGCTGCCCTGCCTAAGAAAAAGGCTTGTTAGGGTGGCAGAGCCCGGTAATTGCAAAAGGTCTAAGCCCTTCCGACAGAGGTTCAAATCCTCTCCCCAACTATGATGACTACAGTCATAACCCACCTTATTAACCCCCTAACCTTTATCGTGCCCGTTCTTCTGGCCGTCGCCTTCCTTACACTTCTAGAGCGAAAAGTACTAGGCTACATGCAGCTGCGGAAGGGTCCCAATATCGTAGGCCCTTACGGACTCTTGCAACCTATCGCAGATGGCCTTAAACTATTCATTAAAGAGCCCGTTCGCCCCTCTACTGCCTCCCCAGTCTTATTCCTGTTAGCCCCCATGCTAGCCCTCACCTTGGCCCTTACCCTCTGGGCCCCCCTGCCCCTCCCCTACCCCGTGGTGGACCTAAACCTCGGTGTCTTATTCATCCTTGCTTTGTCCAGCCTCGCGGTATACTCCATCTTAGGCTCGGGCTGGGCCTCCAATTCAAAATATGCCCTCATCGGAGCTCTTCGAGCGGTTGCTCAAACTATCTCATATGAAGTAAGCCTCGGCCTTATTCTTCTAAACATTATTATCTTCACGGGAGGCTTTACCCTACAGACCTTCAACGTTGCACAAGAGAGTGTCTGGTTGATTCTTCCGGCCTGGCCCCTGGCGGCCATATGATACATTTCCACCCTGGCTGAAACCAACCGGGCACCCTTTGACCTCACCGAGGGAGAGTCCGAGCTTGTTTCAGGCTTTAACGTAGAGTACGCAGGAGGGCCCTTCGCCCTTTTTTTCCTCGCAGAATACGCCAACATCCTGCTTATAAATACACTCTCCGCCACGCTCTTCTTAGGCGCCTCACACATCCCCTCCCTCCCAGAGTTAACCGCTATTAACCTAATAACCAAGGCAGCCCTTCTATCAGTCCTCTTCCTCTGGGTACGGGCCTCCTACCCCCGATTTCGGTACGACCAACTCATGCATTTAATCTGAAAGAGTTTTCTGCCCCTTACGCTAGCCCTAGTTGTATGACATCTCGCCCTCCCCGTGGCCCTTGCTGGCCTACCCCCGCAAGTGTAGCACGGGGCCGTGCCTGAAGCAAAGGACCACTTTGATAGAGTGAACAATGGGGGTTAGAGTCCCCCCAGCCCCTTAGAAAGAAGGGGCTCGAACCCGACCTAAAGAGATCAAAACTCTTAGTGCTTCCACTACACCACTTCCTAGTAAAGTCAGCTAATTAAGCTTTTGGGCCCATACCCCAGGCATGTTGGTTAAAATCCCTCCTTTGCTAATGAACCCGTACATTTTAGCCACCCTACTATTTGGTTTAGGCCTAGGGACTACAATCACCTTTGCCAGCTCCCACTGGCTCCTCGCCTGAATGGGCCTTGAAATAAATACCCTCGCCATTATTCCCCTAATAGCACAACATCACCACCCACGGGCAGTAGAGGCCACCACTAAGTATTTCCTAACACAGGCCACCGGGGCCGCAATGCTTCTCTTTGCAAGCACCACCAACGCCTGAATAACCGGACAGTGAGACATTCAACAAATAACCCACCCCCTTCCGGTTACCCTCATTACCCTGGCCCTCGCCCTAAAGGTGGGCCTGGCCCCAGTGCATGCATGACTACCCGAAGTTCTCCAAGGACTAGACCTTACCACAGGACTTATTCTGTCCACTTGACAAAAACTGGCACCCCTTGCCTTGCTTATACAAATCCAGCCCCTAAACTCCCCCCTCCTTATTGTCCTGGGCCTCACATCAACCCTTGTGGGAGGTTGGGGCGGGCTGAATCAAACCCAGCTGCGGAAAATTCTTGCCTACTCTTCCATCGCCCACCTTGGCTGGATAATCCTCGTGATACAGTTCTCCCCCGCCCTAACCCTCCTGACTCTACTTACCTACCTCCTAATGACATTTTCTACTTTTCTCGTATTCAAACTGAATAACTCAACCACCCTAAACACCCTCAGCACCTCCTGGACAAAAGCACCCGCCCTAACCGCTCTCGCCCCCCTCATCCTCCTCTCCCTGGGGGGCCTCCCCCCACTCACCGGATTTATACCAAAATGACTTATCTTACAAGAGCTTGCCAAACAAGACCTGGCCCTCACCGCAACCCTAGCCGCATTAGCGGCCCTCCTCAGCCTATACTTTTACCTGCGCCTCTCCTATGCTATAACGCTCACCATGGCCCCCAATAATATCACCGGCATAACCCCCTGGCGCTTTCCACCCGCACAGCTCACGCTCCCTGTTGCTATCTCAGCCACAGCAACCCTACTACTACTGCCTCTGACCCCCGCCATAGTAGCGCTCCTCACCATCTAGGGGCTTAGGCTAGCACAAGACCAAGGGCCTTCAAAGCCCTAAGCGGGGGTGAAAATCCCCCAGCCCCTGATAAGACCTGCGGGATACTACCCCACATCTACTGCATGCAAAACAGACACTTTAATTAAGCTAAAGCCTTTCTAGGTTGGCAGGCCTCGATCCTACAAATTCTTAGTTAACAGCTAAGCGCTCAAACCAGCGGGCATCAACCTACTTCCCCCCGCCTTGTCAGCATTTAGAAGGCGGGGGGAAGCCCTAGCAGGGGTTAATCTGCCTCTTAAGATTTGCAATCTTATATGTGGAAAACACCTTAGGGCTTGGTAGGAAGAGGAATCGAACCTCTGTCTATGGGATTACAATCCACCGCCTATGCTCAGCCACCCTACCTGTGGCCATCACACGCTGATTTTTCTCGACCAATCACAAAGACATTGGCACCCTTTATCTAGTATTTGGTGCCTGAGCCGGAATAGTAGGCACAGCTCTAAGCCTACTCATTCGAGCGGAGCTAAGCCAACCCGGCGCCCTCCTGGGGGACGACCAAATTTACAATGTCCTTGTTACAGCGCATGCGTTCGTAATAATTTTCTTTATAGTAATACCAATTATGATTGGGGGTTTTGGAAACTGGCTCGTGCCCCTAATAATTGGGGCCCCGGACATGGCATTCCCCCGAATAAACAACATGAGCTTTTGACTCCTTCCCCCATCTTTTCTTCTCCTCCTTGCCTCTTCGGGGGTAGAGGCGGGTGCTGGGACAGGATGGACAGTTTACCCCCCTCTCTCTGGTAACTTAGCCCATGCAGGGGCCTCCGTTGATTTAACAATTTTCTCTCTCCACCTAGCAGGAATTTCTTCAATCCTCGGGGCAATTAATTTTATTACGACCATCATTAACATGAAGCCCCCTGCGATCTCTCAGTACCAGACGCCCCTCTTCGTCTGGTCCGTGCTCATTACGGCGGTCCTACTTCTCCTCTCTCTCCCCGTCCTTGCAGCCGGAATTACCATGCTCCTGACAGATCGTAACCTTAATACCACCTTCTTCGACCCCGCCGGAGGAGGAGACCCCATCCTTTATCAACATCTGTTCTGATTCTTTGGCCACCCTGAGGTATACATTCTTATTCTCCCCGGCTTCGGAATAATTTCACATATTGTTGCCTATTACTCTGGCAAAAAAGAACCTTTCGGATACATGGGCATGGTCTGAGCTATGATGGCCATCGGCCTTCTAGGCTTCATCGTATGGGCCCACCACATGTTTACTGTAGGGATAGATGTAGACACACGCGCCTACTTCACATCTGCCACCATAATTATTGCGATCCCTACAGGCGTAAAAGTTTTTAGCTGACTTGCCACCCTCCACGGCGGCTCCATCAAATGAGAGACCCCCCTTCTCTGAGCCCTGGGTTTTATTTTTCTCTTTACGGTGGGCGGCCTAACAGGAATTATTCTTGCCAACTCCTCCCTCGATATTGTTCTCCATGACACTTATTACGTAGTCGCCCACTTCCACTACGTCCTGTCTATGGGGGCTGTCTTTGCTATTGTTGCCGGCTTCGTGCACTGATTCCCGCTATTTTCAGGCTATACCCTCCACAGCACTTGAACAAAAATCCACTTCGGAGTAATGTTTGCAGGTGTTAATTTAACCTTCTTCCCCCAACACTTCCTTGGGCTTGCCGGAATGCCTCGGCGATACTCCGACTACCCAGATGCCTATACCCTGTGAAACACGGTTTCCTCAGTCGGGTCCCTAATCTCCCTGGTAGCAGTAATTATGTTCCTATTTATTATCTGAGAAGCATTTGCTGCTAAACGAGAAGTTCTGGCAGTAGAACTCACAACAACAAATGTAGAGTGACTACACGGCTGCCCTCCCCCCTACCACACCTTCGAGGAACCTGCATTTGTTCAAGTTCAATCAAACTAACGAGAAAGGGAGGAGTCGAACCCCCATGAGCTGGTTTCAAGCCAGCCACATAACCGCTCTGTCACTTTCTTTATAAGACACTAGTAAAAGTATATTACACCGCCTTGTCAGGGCAGCGTTGTGGGTTAAATTCCCGCGTGTTTTGCCACTCCCCCCCCCCCCTATGGCCCATCCCTCACAGTTAGGATTTCAAGATGCAGCTTCACCTGTAATAGAAGAACTTCTTCACTTTCACGACCACGCCTTAATAATCGTTTTCTTAATTAGCACTTTGGTACTTTACATTATTGTGGCTATAGTTTCCACCAAACTGACAAACAAGTACATTCTAGACTCCCAAGAAATTGAAATTATCTGAACCGTCCTCCCAGCAATCATTCTTATCCTTATCGCCCTGCCTTCCCTGCGCATTCTCTACTTGATGGACGAGCTCAACAGCCCCCTTCTTACAATTAAAGCCGTGGGTCACCAGTGGTACTGAAGCTACGAATACACAGACTACGAAGACCTAGGGTTCGACGCATACATAATTCCCACACAAGACCTAACCCCCGGCCAATTCCGCCTCCTAGAGGCGGACCATCGAATAGTAATCCCCGTCGAATCCCCCATCCGCGTTTTAGTCTCCGCTGATGACGTCCTCCACTCCTGGTCAGTTCCCGCCCTGGGCGTTAAAATAGACGCTGTCCCGGGCCGACTAAACCAAACCGCCTTTATTGCATCTCGGCCGGGTGTCTTCTACGGCCAATGCTCTGAGATTTGTGGGGCTAATCACAGCTTTATGCCCATTGTAGTAGAGGCAGTCCCCCTAGAACACTTTGAAAACTGATCCTCCCGAATACTTGAAGACGCCTCGCTAAGAAGCTAAACAGGGCCCAGCGTTAGCCTTTTAAGCTAAAGTTTGGTGGCTCCCAACCACCCCTAGCGACATGCCTCAACTCAACCCCGCGCCTTGATTTGCAATCCTAGTCTTCTCGTGACTAATCTTTTTAGCCGTCCTTCCCCCCAAAGTACTGGCTCACACTTTCCCCAACGAGCCAACGCTCCAAAGCACTGAGAAACCTAAAACTGACCCCTGAACCTGACCATGACACTAAGCTTCTTTGACCAATTTATGAGCCCTACACACCTGGGGGTGCCTTTAATGGCCCTGGCCCTCACCCTTCCTTGGATCTTGTACCCCACACCCACAGCCCGGTGATTAAATAACCGCTTCCTCGCCCTCCAAGGCTGGCTTATTAATCGCTTTACACAACAACTTCTCCTCCCCTTAAACCTTGGGGGACACAAATGAGCTGCACTTTTAACCTCCTTAATAATCTTCTTAATTACCCTAAACATGCTAGGTCTTCTTCCCTATACTTTTACGCCCACCACCCAACTCTCCCTCAACCTCGGCCTTGCAACACCCCTATGACTTGCAACCGTAATTATCGGGATGCGAAACCAACCAACCCACGCCCTAGGACACCTTCTGCCAGAAGGCACCCCCGGCCCCCTAATTCCTGTCCTCATTATCATCGAAACAATTAGCCTTTTCATCCGCCCTCTAGCCTTGGGGGTTCGACTAACAGCAAATTTAACTGCTGGCCACCTGCTTATTCAACTAATTGCAACAGCCGCTTTTGTCCTCATACCCCTAATGCCCGCCGTAGCCCTTCTCACATCAGCAGTTCTAGTCCTTCTAACCCTCCTAGAGATCGCCGTTGCTATAATCCAAGCCTACGTATTTGTCCTTCTACTAACGCTCTATCTACAAGAAAACGTTTAATGGCCCATCAAGCACACCCCTACCACATAGTTGACCCCAGCCCCTGGCCTCTAACAGGGGCCATTGCTGCCCTATTAATAACATCTGGTCTCGCAACCTGGTTCCACTTCCAGTCCACGACCCTAATAACCCTTGGGACAGCCCTCCTTCTTCTCACAATATACCAGTGGTGACGAGACATCGTACGGGAGGGGACCTTCCAGGGGCACCACACGCCCCCCGTCCAGAAAGGGCTCCGCTATGGCATGGTTCTTTTTATTACCTCAGAGGTTTTCTTCTTCCTTGGATTCTTCTGGGCTTTTTATCACGCAAGTCTGGCCCCCACCCCAGAACTAGGGGGCTGCTGACCACCCACAGGCATCACTGCACTTGACCCCTTTGAAGTGCCCCTGCTTAATACAGCGGTTCTGCTTGCCTCCGGGGTCACAGTCACCTGGGCCCACCACAGCATCATAGAGGGGGCACGAAAGCAGGCCATCCAATCCCTCACCCTTACTATTCTTCTTGGGTTCTATTTCACCTTCCTTCAAGCCATGGAGTACTATGAAGCCCCATTCACAATTGCTGACGGCGTATACGGCTCTACCTTCTTCGTGGCCACCGGCTTCCACGGACTACACGTTATTATTGGCTCTTCATTTCTGGCCGTTTGTTTACTCCGCCAAATTCGCTACCATTTTACAGCAGAACATCACTTCGGATTTGAAGCAGCCGCCTGATACTGACACTTCGTAGACGTTGTCTGACTATTCCTATACATCTCCATCTACTGATGAGGATCCTAATCTTTCTAGTACAAATTAGTATAAGTGACTTCCAATCACCCGGCCTTGGTTAGAGTCCAAGGAAAGATAATGAACCTAATCACAACTGTTATTACTATTACCGCAGCCCTCTCCATCATCTTGGCCCTTGTATCCTTCTGGCTTCCCCAAATAACCCCCGACCACGAAAAGCTCTCCCCCTATGAGTGTGGGTTTGACCCCCTCGGGTCGGCCCGCCTCCCCTTTTCATTACGATTCTTCCTAGTCGCAATCCTCTTTCTACTGTTTGACCTAGAGATTGCCCTCTTGCTCCCCCTGCCCTGAGGGGACCAACTAGCGTCCCCCCTATTAACGTTCCTCTGAGCTACGGCCGTCCTAGCCCTTCTCACCCTAGGCCTGATTTATGAGTGACTCCAAGGTGGCCTAGAATGAGCTGAATAGGCAATTAGTTTAAGGAGAACCTTTGATTTCGGCTCAAAAACTTGTGGTTAAAGTCCACAATTACCTAATGACCCCCGTTCACTTTGCCTTCTCATCGGCTTTCATACTAGGACTAACAGGCCTGGCCTTCCATCGTACCCACCTACTCTCCGCCCTTCTCTGCTTAGAGGGCATAATGCTTTCTTTATTTATCGCCCTCTCCCTCTGGGCTCTACAACTAGGGTCTACTAACCTCTCCGCCGCCCCCATGCTCCTGTTAGCATTTTCAGCTTGTGAAGCAAGCGCGGGCCTCGCCCTACTAGTAGCCACCGCCCGAACCCACGGCACAGACCACCTTCAAAGCCTCAACCTCCTACAATGCTAAAAATCTTGATCCCCACCCTTATGCTAGTACCCACCGCCTGGGCGGTAAAGCCCAAATGACTGTGGCCTACAACTCTCACTCAAAGTCTTATTATTGCCCTGCTCAGCCTCTCTTGACTAGCAAACATGTCCGAAACTGGCTGATCCGGCCTTAACAACTACATGGCCACAGACCCCCTATCTACCCCCCTCCTCGTTCTCACCTGCTGACTACTTCCCCTTATAATTATGGCAAGTCAAAGCCACACCACACTTGAGCCTGTTAACCGCCAACGCACCTATATTACCCTGTTAACATCCCTTCAAGTCTTTCTCATTATGGCCTTCGGGGCCACCGAAATTATTATGTTCTACATCATATTCGAAGCCACCCTCATCCCCACGCTAATTATCATCACCCGCTGAGGCAACCAAACCGAGCGGCTGAGCGCAGGCGTATATTTCCTCTTCTATACACTCGCAGGGTCTCTTCCTCTTCTAGTTGCCCTCCTTCTACTTCAAAATAGCGCGGGCACCCTGTCCCTGCTTACACTCCAATACACGGACCCCGTCCAGCTTACATCATATGCGGACAAGCTGTGGTGGGCGGGCTGCCTTCTTGCGTTTTTAGTAAAAATGCCCCTGTATGGGGTACATCTTTGACTTCCTAAAGCACACGTCGAGGCCCCAGTTGCAGGCTCAATAATCCTTGCTGCGGTCCTTCTAAAGCTAGGGGGTTACGGAATAATACGAATGATTGTTATATTAGACCCCCTGACCCAAGAACTAAGCTACCCCTTTATCGTCTTTGCCCTTTGGGGCGTAATTATAACAGGCTCAATTTGCCTACGTCAGACAGACTTAAAATCGCTCATCGCCTACTCCTCCGTAAGCCACATGGGCCTAGTCGTAGGGGGCATCCTTATTCAAACCCCCTGGGGCTTCACCGGGGCCCTAATTCTTATGATTGCCCACGGCCTCGCATCCTCAGCGCTCTTCTGCCTTGCTAACACAAACTATGAGCGGACACACAGCCGAACTATACTCTTGGCCCGAGGACTGCAAATGGTACTACCACTAATAACAACCTGGTGGTTTATCGCAAGTCTTGCCAACCTTGCACTTCCCCCTCTCCCTAATCTAATGGGGGAAATTATAATTATTACCTCTATGTTTAACTGGTCCTGATGAACCCTCGTATTAACAGGGGCAGGCACCCTAATTACCGCGAGCTACTCTCTCTACATATTCCTTATAACCCAACGGGGCCCCCTTCCAACACACATTATTGCCCTGGCCCCCTCTCATACCCGAGAGCACCTTCTCCTGGCCCTTCACCTCCTCCCATTACTTATGCTTGTTATGAAGCCTGAGCTAATCTGAGGGTGGACCTCATGTAGATATAGTTTAACAAAATATTAGATTGTGATTCTAAAGACAGGGGCTAAAACCCCCTTATCCACCAAGAGAGGCTCGCCAGCAACGAAGACTGCTAATCTCCGCAACCCTGGTTGGACCCCAGGGCTCACTTGAACTGCTCCCAAAGGATAACAGCTCATCCCTTGGTCTTAGGAACCAAAAACTCTTGGTGCAAATCCAAGTGGCAGCTATGCACCCAACCTCGCTTATAATAACCTCTAGCCTAATTATTATCTTTGCACTATTAGCCTACCCCGTACTCTCAACCCTTTCCCCACACGTACCGGGCCCGGCCTGAGCGGCCTCTCATGTTAAAACGGCAGTAAAGCTGGCCTTCTTCGTTAGCCTCCTCCCACTATTCCTGTTTTTTAACGAAGGTACAGAGACGATTATTACCTCCTGAAATTGAATAAATACAACCTGCTTTGATATTAACATTAGCCTTAAATTTGACCACTACTCCATCATCTTCACCCCGGTCGCCCTTTATGTGACATGATCAATCCTAGAGTTTGCATCATGATACATGCACGCAGACCCCAACATAAACCGTTTTTTCAAATATCTTCTGGTTTTCCTAATCGCCATGGTCATCCTAGTAACAGCTAATAACATATTCCAACTGTTTATTGGGTGGGAGGGCGTTGGCATTATATCCTTTCTTCTCATCGGGTGGTGATACGGCCGAGCCGATGCTAACACCGCCGCACTTCAAGCCGTTGTCTACAACCGAGTTGGAGACATCGGCCTAATTTTTGCCATAGCATGAATGGCAATAACCCTGAACTCTTGAGAGATGCAGCAGATCTTTGCAGCCTCTAAAGACTTCGACCTCACTTACCCTCTATTAGGACTTATTCTTGCCGCTACCGGCAAGTCCGCCCAATTTGGGCTCCATCCGTGGCTGCCCTCGGCTATGGAAGGTCCTACGCCGGTCTCTGCCCTACTACACTCCAGCACCATGGTTGTTGCTGGTATCTTTTTACTAGTCCGGATGAGCCCCCTGCTAGGGGGGAACCAAACCGCCCTAACCACCTGCCTCTGCCTAGGGGCCCTAACCACCCTATTTACAGCCACCTGTGCTTTAACTCAAAATGACATTAAGAAAATTGTTGCCTTCTCAACATCAAGCCAGCTGGGCCTAATAATAGTGACAATCGGATTAAACCAACCCCAACTCGCTTTCCTGCACATTTGTACACATGCCTTTTTTAAGGCTATACTGTTCCTCTGCTCCGGCTCAGTTATCCACAGCCTGAATGATGAGCAAGACATCCGCAAAATGGGAGGAATACACCACCTTACCCCCCTCACCTCTTCTTGCCTCACAATCGGGAGCCTCGCACTCACCGGTACCCCCTTTCTCGCAGGTTTTTTCTCAAAAGACGCAATCATTGAAGCCCTAAACACATCCCACCTAAACGCCTGAGCCCTTGTCCTTACCCTTCTAGCCACCTCCTTTACGGCCATCTATAGCCTTCGGGTGGTCTTTTTTGTATCTATGGGCTTCCCCCGGTTTAATTCCCTCTCCCCCCTCAATGAAAATAACCCCGCAGTCATTAACCCCCTCAAACGACTTGCATGAGGAAGCATCGTTGCTGGTCTCTTAATTACCTCAAGCATTGTCCCACTAAAAACCCCCATCATGACTATACCCCCGCTACTCAAGCTGGCCGCCCTTCTGGTTACAATCGTGGGCCTCCTTCTCGCCCTAGAGCTAGCCTCCCTAACAAACAAACAGTTCCAGAAAACACCAAATCTGACCCTTCACCACTTCTCCAATATGCTCGGGTTTTTCCCGCCCATCATCCACCGACTCGCCCCAAAACTTAACCTCGCCCTAGGACAAACAATCGCCAGCCAAATACTTGACCAGTCCTGAATCGAAAAGATTGGCCCCAAGACTGCAGCCTCCTCTAATATTCCCCTAGTAACCACCGTCAGTAACACGCAACAGGGGCTGATTAAGACCTACCTGGCCCTCTTCCTTCTCTCTCTCACCCTCTCCCTCCTAGCAATCACGTATTAGACCGCCCGAAGGGTCCCCCGGGCCAACCCCCGCGTTAACTCTAAAACAACGAACAGCGTAAGCAACAACACCCAGGCACTGATCACCAACATTCCTCCCCCCAACGAGTACATTAGGGCCACCCCTCCAATATCTCCACGAAATGTGGAAAATTCCCCAAACTCCTCCGCCGGCACTCACGACGACTCATACCACCCCCCTCACACCGCACTAGACGCTAAACACACCCCCACCATGTACAGGACTATGTATGCTACAACAGGTCGGCTCCCCAGCCCCTCCGGAAAGGGCTCAGCAGCTAAAGCCGCTGAATATGCAAATACAACTAGTATGCCCCCTAAATAAATTAAAAATAAAACTAAGGATAAGAAAGGGCCCCCATGACCAACTAAGACACCACACCCCATGCCCGCTACAACTACTAACCCTAAAGCCGCAAAATACGGGGAGGGATTAGAAGCAACAGCTACCAAGCCCAATACTAACCCCAATAAAAACAAAGACATAATGTAGGTCATAATTCCTGCCCGGGTTTTAACCAGGACTAATGGCTTGAAAAACCACCGTTGTTATTCAACTACAAAAACCTATAATGGCAAGCCTACGAAAAACTCACCCCTTACTAAAAATCGCAAATAACGCACTAGTTGACCTACCCGCCCCCTCCAACATCTCAGTGTGGTGAAACTTTGGCTCCCTACTAGGCCTTTGCTTAATTATTCAAATCCTTACAGGACTCTTCCTCGCTATACATTACACCGCTGATATCGCAACTGCCTTCTCTTCTGTTGGCCACATTTGCCGAGACGTCAACTACGGCTGGCTCATTCGCAACCTCCACGCCAACGGCGCCTCCTTCTTCTTCATCTGCATCTATATGCACGTCGGCCGCGGACTGTATTACGGCTCTTATCTCTATAAAGAAACATGAAACATTGGCGTTATCTTATTACTTCTCGTAATAGTAACAGCCTTCGTGGGCTACGTTTTACCCTGAGGACAAATATCCTTTTGGGGGGCAACCGTCATCACCAACCTCCTCTCTGCAGTACCATATATCGGGAATTCTCTTGTCCAGTGGATCTGGGGAGGCTTCTCAGTCGACAACGCTACGCTAACCCGATTTTTTGCCTTTCATTTCCTCTTCCCATTTGTTATCGCAGGCGCCACTATAGTGCACCTTCTCTTTCTACATCAAACAGGCTCAACAAACCCCCTTGGTTTAAACTCAGATGCTGACAAAATCTCCTTCCACCCTTACTTTTCGTATAAGGATCTTCTTGGCTTTGCAGCCTTGGTCCTTGGCCTAACAGCCCTAGCACTATTCTTCCCCAACCTCTTAGGAGACCCTGACAACTTTACCCCCGCCAACCCCCTAGTTACCCCGCCCCACATCAAGCCCGAATGATACTTTCTGTTTGCCTACGCAATCCTGCGCTCCATCCCAAATAAACTGGGAGGTGTCCTAGCCCTCCTTGCCTCCATCCTCATTCTCATAGTTGTGCCCGTCCTACACACCTCTAAACAACGGGGGCTTACCTTCCGCCCCGTTACACAGTTCCTGTTTTGGACTCTTATCGCAAACGTCGCCATCCTCACATGAATCGGGGGCATGCCCGTGGAACACCCATACATTATCATTGGCCAGATTGCATCCGTCCTATATTTTTCCCTCTTCCTGATCCTCTCCCCGCTAGCCGGATGGGCAGAAAATAAGGCCCTTGGATGATCGTGCACTAGTAGCTCAGCGTAAAGAGCGCCGGTCTTGTAAGCCGGATGCCGGAGGTTAAAGTCCCCCCTACTGCTTAGAAAGAAGATTTTAATCTCACCCCCTGCTCAAAGAAAGAAGATTCTAACTCCCACCCCCTACTCAAAGAAAGGAGATTCTAACTCCCACCCCTAACTCCCAAAGCTAGGATTCTAAGCTAAACTATTCTTTGCGCGTATGTAATTATATCATATATGTACCTAATGCATATATGTATATACACCACGTATTTATTTTAACCATTTCAATGGTAATCAAGGACATATATATGTATAATTAACATATATAGTAGTAACCCCCTCATATATCATCATATATACCAAGATATATACAAAGCTATTAGTAATGTAGGTAACATCTATACGAATTCAAGGATAGGCGAAATTTAAGACCGAACACATTTAAACCACCAGTTATGATATACGTTTTTCCACAACATAACATACCACAGTATACGATGTAGTAAGAACCGACCAACAGTTGATTTCTTAAGGCTAACGGTTATTGAAGGTGAGGGACAAGTATTCGTGGGGGTTTCACAGAGTGCACTATTCCCGGCATTTGGTTCCTCTGTCAGGGCCATAAGCCCGCGTTACCCACCGCACTTTCATCGACGCTTACATAGATTAATGGTGGAGTCCATAAGCGAGATAACCCAGTATGCCGGGCGTTCTCTCCACGGGGGCAGTTGGTTCCTTTTTTTTTTTTCCTTTCATTTGACATAACAGAGCGCACACGGTATTAACTAACAAGCGTGAGCATTTAACGAATGAAACACGTAATATGTATGCGTGTTGAAAAGACTTTACATAAGAATTGCATATGTTAATATCAAGAGCATAAATAGTGCTTGTTCACTCGAATGATATCTAATATGTCCCCTGGTTTCCTCGCGTTAAAACCCCCCTACCCCCCTAAACTCGAGAGATCACTAAGACTCCTGAAAACCCCCGGAAACAGGAAAACCTCTGGTAGTTATTTTGGACCTATAATACGCTAAATTTGCGCTTATTTACACTATTGCAACAATGCAATT